AAGGGAATGCTTGGATAATTTATTTATATAAATCCTTCCCGGTTGAGACCACACATAAGAATGACATTGCCATAAATTGACAAGATAATATTTCCACTTATTCATCAGAAGAGGGGTATCCTTCGAAGCCAGAATTGATTTTCCTTGATATCTAACATAATGCATAAAAGGATCCTTGAAGAACCATAAGATGGAGGCCGGAAAATCATTAGCAAAGACTTCTTCTACAGGATATTTTATTTTTTCATAGAAATGTATTCGCTCAAAAAAGATCCCAGAAGAGGTTAATTGTAAATGAGAAGATTGATTACGAAGAAAAAGTAAGATGAATTCGTATTCACATACATGAGAATTATATAGGAGTAAGAATAATCGTGGATTACTTTTTGAAAAAAAAAAATTATTTGAAGTAATAGGACTATTCAAATTATAATACTCGTGAAGAAAGAGTCGTAATAAATGCAAAGAAGAGGCGTCTTTCACCCAATAGCGAAGGGTTTGAACCAAGATTTCCAGATGAATAGGGTAGGGTATTAGTACATCTGATACGTAATTTAAATGTGGGAATTTGTCCTCTAAAAAAGGAAATATTGAATGAATTGATCGTAAATTATAAGATTTTACGGTTTCTGTCGCCTCTAAGGAAGATACTAATCGTAGGGAAAACGAAATTTCCACAATGACGGTGAATCCCTCCGATATTTTTTGAGAATACAGATTTTTGTTGTACCCCAATTTTTTTTTTTGGTTAGAATCATTAGCGGAAATAAAAAAATGATTCTGTTTATACATTCGACTAATTAAACGCTTTATAATTAGTAAACTAGATTTATTATCATAACCTACATTATCCAACAAAATCGATCTATTTAAACCATGATCATGAGCAAGTGCATAAATATACTCCCGAAAGATAAGTGGGTATAGGAAGTCATGTTGCTGATATCTATCTAGTTCTAAATATCCTTGAAATTCTTCCATTTTTAATTCTATTTGAACCAGAAAAGAAATAGGTGATTTATTGGGTTATCAAATGATACACAGTACGATACAGTCAAAACAAGGTATTATAGTAAGAAAAGAATGGATACCTCGGAAACAAGTAAAGACTCATCAACAGACTCTCTAGCCTCTCTTTTTACATCTAATTGATTTATGTTAATTCTAGGGTAAGAAGATGGTTAGAAGTCCTTTATTTTTTCAATACAATCGCTCTTTTGATTTTGAAAAAAAAAATCTTTATCAATATACTGCCTTCTTCTACACATTTATCTATACCCCATAATGGGTAATAGCTAATAATTAGGACTCATAAGAAATTTATAATCCACTCATGGGAAAAGTCTTTCCCGCATTAAGTACTAATATATTTTTAACGTCTAATTAGATCGGGTAATCATTCAAAAATTAAGAACAGAAGCTCGTTACTTTTTATTTCCCTATAATTGGAACCGTAATTAGGGCTCTACCCATTTATTCACTCGACCAATTTTTTTTTATTTTTTTTTTTATAAATTTTGTTACACGCCAAGAATTCAAACAATTAAAATAACGTTTTGTACATATTCGGTAAGAATGAAATATTCTCAGAATTATCCATTGATACGACATGCTGCTTTTTCCATTCATTCCTTTCAGGATCAGTCGTGGTCTTACAAACTCTACCGATGATGTGGACGAATCCGTTGCTTCATACAAGTGTGTAAAAGATGCTAGTCGCACTTAAAAGCCGAGTACTCTACCGTTGAGTTAGCAACCCCAATAATTAGAATGTGTAGATACAATCAGAATCCCAATAAATAAAAAGATTGAATTGCACAGCGCAATCAAAATATTAAAATAAATTTAAAAATTTCTAATTGATTATATTCTGAACATAATAAAAATGAACGGATAAAAATAGGCATTTTAAATATTTAAATATTTAAGGACCGCCCCCTGTCTCTTATGTTATCCATTAATGAATTAGTACATATAGATTTTTATTAATTTTAATCTTAATCAAAATAATCAAAAAAAGACTTCTTGTATCACAGAAAATCCAAGAACCCATTATTTGAATGAAATAAAATCTATGGGACAGAGATATAAATGGATCCTTATTATCCACGATCGGATTATATTTATTTGATACACTGTTGTCAATATGAATGTTGAGAAAAAAAAATACAAAAGAGAAAACAAATTATAAATCTAACTAACAATTAAAATTTCAATCAATTTTAATAAAAAAAACTAAGTACTTGTGTTGGATTGGCACTACATAATATATACAATATTTATATACAATATTGGTGGAAGAATAAATTAAGGAAGATAAAGGGAAAAGTAGAAAAAAAATGAGGTTTATTTGATAAGTAAAATAAACGAGTTTAATCCTTTGTGTTTTTTTATTTGTTCATAGAGTTCCACCGAAAACCACCTCATTGACAGTAATCTCAAAATTTTATATTTATAGACCCGATTGCTTCATTTATTCACTTGATCTTTTTCTATCTATTTATATAAATATAAAAAAATAGATTTTTGTTGTTATAAAAGACAACATTCTATAGTAACAATAATAAATTAAGTATGATATGAATAGAACAAAAGAAGAAATAGCAACGAAACAAAAAGGTTATCCAAAGCTATATACAAATCATCCACATCTTCTTTTTTTATATTTCATTAATTGAATTTTGTTTGTTGATTAAGGCGAAGCTCCGTAAAAACCCCCGCCTTTTTTGAAATATCATGAACAGTTCCTGTAGGTTGAGCACCTTTTTCAAGGAAATATAGAATAGCAGGAACATTTAAATAGATTTGATTCTTTATCGGATCATAAAAACCCACTTTACGAAGATCTCTTCCCTCTCGTCGGGATCGAACATCAATTGCAACGATTCGATAAATGGCTCATTGGGATAGATGAACAATACCCCCCCCCCCTAGAAACGTATAAGAAGTTTTCTCCTCGTACGGCTCAAGAAAATTATAAATTATGTCTAAATTATGTCTATAGTATAGAATAGTATAGAATTATAACATCAAACATATCCATAAAATAAATAAATTAAATTATTGATTTTAAGTACTTTTTTCTTATTCTTCCCCAACCGAAAAAAAAAAAAAAAAATTATTTGTATTTGCACCCTCATAACTCAAGTTGAATAACTCTCAAATAACTCAAAAGAAACCTTTTCGGTATTTCATTTATTGAGTGGTCTCTAACCCCTTTTGTCTGTCTACTTTAAGAATCTATTTTGATTCTTCATTCTGATCTAGTTGTTGAGACAATTGAAAAATGGTATTTCCTTGTTCCAGGATCTTTATCTTTGCCTTGAATCATTGGGTTTAGACATTACTTCGGTGATCTTTAAATCGTTTCAAAATGGCAGCAACATACCGTTTTTTGTGATTTCTTTCTATCAAAGAATCATATGAATGGTTGATTCCTACGTAATACACTTTACTTTTGATTTGATTTGATCGAAAGAGTTTTACCAATTCTAACATTAATTTGAAATTAAATCGAATTGGATCCTTTAGATTTATATATCGAAAATATACTTACGAAGTTGTTCCAATTTATTGATCGATACTAACCTTAGATTCTTGCCCTTGAGAAATTAATCAATACTTTCTACCCGAGCTCCATCGTGTACTATTTACATCACAACACTCCAAAAACGGGGGTTCCAGTAGAACAGAACAAACGATGTCGAGCCAAGAGCACTTTCATTCCTATATAATATAAAAATGGTGGATGTAAGAATCCACAGCGGATCATGTCCTTCAAGTCGCACGTTGCTTTCTACCACATCGTTTTAAACGAAGTTTTACCATAACATTCCTTCAGTTTGGAACCAGTATGTAATTGATTCAATTATGGAATCATGAATAATCATCGGTTCGGCACGAATAAACAAGTTATTTTTAATCTCTATCTTCAAGTAACATGATAGGATAAATTAAACAATTTAACACTTCTTCGAGTACCAAAAACTCATAAGAAATCATTAAAAAGATTTAATTGATTGAATAATTTCCTACCCGATATCATTATTTGCATTTTGCATAAGGTTTTACAGTAAGGACCATTCACTTTTTATCATCATAAGAGAGAGAAAAATCTATATTGGATTAACCCATCAACGATAAAAAAAGATAGATAAAAAAAAAAAAGAAACAAGAATCACATTCTATACCAATATTATACCCTTAAACGGAAGACTGTTCGAAAAGACAATCTTTAATTTTTATATATTTTATTATGATATAATAATATGATAATATTATATTATTATGGGTCAGGTATGCTCTGGGACGGAAGGATTCGAACCTCCGAATAGCGGGACCAAAACCCGTTGCCTTACCACTTGGCCACGCCCCATTTCTAGTCGACACTAATAAACACTAATATTGGTACTGGTTGTTCGTCAACTCCAGTCTAAATATCTATTATCTATAAAATAAATTACTACAATTTTTATACATGTAGACATATAATTAAACTGAATTATTGATCATTACATATAATTCAATTAAGATATTGTATGAAAGTATGATTTATTCTATTCTCTTTTGATTTGAGAATTGAAGGATTGTTGATTGGGTGAGTTCAAATCAAAGAAAGTTTTTTGGTCTATCTTATTTTCTTTTTATTCATTTTTCTCTTCTATGAATAATAACATATTTATAATAATTAAATAATAAAAAAACTCAATTTATTAATAACTCAATCAAAATAAAATACAATTATCCTCAAGAACAAAATGTTTGTTATGCTTAATATATTTAGTTTGATCTGTCTTAATTCCGCTCTTTATTCAAGTAGTTTTTTCGTCGCCAAATTGCCCGAGGCCTACGCTTTTTTAAATCCAATCGTAGATGTTATGCCAGTAATACCCCTGTTTTTTTTTCTGTTAGCCTTTGTTTGGCAAGCTGCTGTAAGTTTTCGATGATATCTTTTGTCTAGACAAATTCATGATTTATTGAAAAAAAAAACTCTAAGAATT